CTGTGGGCGGGCGGGTCTTTAATATGGGATTTAGTTGTGTTGGTGAGGCTGGTTAGAGAAGCACTAGAGTCTCATATTCACATCTATAGATAGACCTGTTGAGTTATAATTTGGGTTGGGGTGATATTGTGTAAGAATTTACAGTTTGTGTTGTTACATTTATGCGCGTGGCCTCATGTATGTGCCGCATGTTACTCAGTTCTGTTTTTGGGGTTTGGCAGGACAATAACGAGTACTTGCGTGTTTTGGGGTTACGGGGGGTAAGGGGGGTTTGGCTTAACTAGTTGTTGTCTATCACGCGCGCGTATACGCGTGTACGCGCACGCACGTGTACGCACGTGTACGCACGTGTACGCACGTGTACGCACGTGTACGTACGTGTACGCACGTGTACGCACGTGTACGCACGTGTACGCACGTGTACGTACGTGTACGCACGTGTACGTACGTGTACGCACGTGTACGCACGTGTACGTACGTGTACGTACGAGTCTATGTCCTGTGACCATGAATTAAAATACACCTTATGGTTGTGTGATGCGGATGAACCATAGTGATAAGTCCAGCTACATGATATTTGACTGCGACGGGGCCTTCCATAGGCCATAGCTGAGTCATAGCAATTTCCCCCCCCAAAAATTAAAAGATACCAAATGCATGACACCACAGTTATGTGTGATCATGGGCTGATTAGTCATTAGTCCATCGAGATGTCCCATTTGCTGGGTCAGTAGGATTGAGTATGCGAGGGCATGGCCCTGAGGTAAGAACCAGATGCCAGGTATAGTTTCAGTCTAGAAACCCCCACGTTTCATGGGCCCGGAGCGAGAAGAGATGAACTTCGCGCAAGGGTTGCTGGTTTCTCGCGGCTTGGTGATCAAGCTCGTGATCTAGGTGAATTACATGTATGTAAAATCAACCATACCATGTACATGCTTATATGCATGGGGCAAAACATTAATGCACGACGTACATAGGGGCCGTAGGGCCCGTGTGTACTAGAGTGGTATAGTAGTTTTATTTAATGTACGAACTGAATAGCGTGTGTAGTAGGATCAGGGAGTAGTTTAGTTAGAATATCAGCTTTGGGTGCTGATGGCGGAGCTGTTGCTTCTTCCCTGAAGTCTTGGGGAGTTGTTTGTTCTCCATTTTTGGTTTACAAGACCAAGGTAATTAATATACTACAAAGACTTTTTAGATCCCTCATTTTATTAAGTTGTTTTCGATAATGCTGATCGTCGGTATTAGGATTAGGAGGATTGTGAAGTATAGGATGGAGGCTAGTTGGCCGATGATAATGAAAGGGTACTCTACTGGTTGACCCCCGATTCACGTTAGGGTTAGTAGGTCTGCTGTTAGTAGTCAGAACAGGCATTGGCTGAGTGGTCGGAATATCATGCTACGTTGCTTTGAAGTATGTAGTAGTGGGATTATAGCTAGGATTAGGATGGATAGTACTAGGGCGAGGACTCCTCCTAGCTTGTTTGGGATAGATCGTAGGATTGCATATGCGAATAGGAAATATCATTCGGGTTTAATATGTGGGGGAGTGTTGAGTGGGTTGGCTGGGGTGTAGTTGTCTGGGTCTCCTAGTAGGTCGGGTGTGAATAGTACGAGTGTCATTAGTATGAGGATTATTACTAGGGCACCTAGGATGTCTTTGACAGTATAGTACGGGTGGAAGGGGATTTTGTCGGAGTCTGATGGGATTCCGGAGGGGTTGTTGGATCCTGTTTCATGTAGGAATAGGAGGTGTACTATTGCCAATGCTGAGATAATGAAGGGTAGGATAAAGTGGAAAGCAAAGAACCGTGTTAGGGTTGCCTTGTCCACTGAGAATCCTCCCCAGATTCATTCTACTAGGCTGGTCCCGATGTAGGGGATTGCTGACAATAGATTTGTAATTACTGTTGCTCCTCAAAAGGATATTTGTCCTCATGGTAATACGTAACCTATGAATGCGGTTGCCATAACCGCGAATAGTAGGATAATGCCAATGTTTCATGTTTCTGAGAATATGTAAGAGCCGTAGTACAATCCTCGTCCTACATGCAGGAATAGGCAGATGAAGAATATGGAAGCTCCGTTAGCGTGTATGTATCGGATGATTCATCCGTAGTTGACATCCCGGCAAATGTGGGTGACCGACGAGAAGGCCGTGGCCGTGTCTGATGTGTAGTGTATAGCTAAGAATAGGCCGGTTAGAATCTGTAGAATAAGGCAGATTCCGAGTAGAGAGCCGAAGTTTCATCATGCTGAGATGTTTGAGGGGGTAGGTAAATCAATAAATGAGTCGTTAATGATTTTAGCTAGTGGGTGGGATTTTCGGATGTTGGTCATTAAGGTTTCTATAGTTGAAGTACAACAGTGATTTTTCATGTCACCAGTCATGGTTAGACTCCATGTGGGAATAATGATGACATACATTGTGTTCATTTTAAGTGTTATGTTCGTGATAGGCTTTGTTGGGTTTTGTTCAAAGCCTTCACCTATTTACGGAGGGCTTGTTTTGATTATTAGTGGGGCTATTGGTTGTGGGATTGTATTGAGTTTTGGGGGCTCTTTCTTAGGCTTAATAGTTTTTTTGATTTATTTGGGTGGGATGTTAGTTGTTTTTGGGTATACTACGGCTATGGCTACTGAGCAGTATCCTGAGGTTTGGGTTTCTAATAAGGCTGTGTTGGCCGCGTTTATTGTAGGTCTGTTGTCTGAGTTGTTGACCGCTTGTTATATTTTGAAGGATGGTGAGGTTGAGGTTGATGTTATTCTCAAGTTTAATGGGGCGGGTGATTGGGTTATTTATGACACAGGGGATTCAGGATTTTTTAGTGAGGAAGCCATGGGGATTGCGGCTTTGTATAGTTATGGGACTTGGCTAGTTATTGTAACTGGTTGGTCTCTTCTCATTGGTGTACTGGTGATCATGGAAATTACCCGTGGAAACTAAGTATGGTTAGACTAATAGTTAGTGTAATTACAAAGGATATGAAATATAGTTTGATTAAGCCTTTCTGATTAGAGACTGAGATTGAGGATTTTATTTGAAAGTAGGAGATGGATTTAGGCAGTGCCTTCTCCAGTCATATTGAATCTAATAATATTAATGCTGATTTTTGACTTGAAGATAGACTTATTTTGGGTACTAAGCGGTGGGTAGTGGCGGGGAAGTACCCCAATAAGTTTGAGAATTTGAACGTGTTAGAGTAATATTTGAATTTTAGGCTCTGTATAGTATTGTTTAGTTCCAGTGCTAGTGTAAAGCCCAGTACAGTAATTATAAGGGCCATTATCTTTAGGTGGTATGGTATAGTTATTTGTGGGATTGTATTAGGTGTGATGTTGTGTGTGATTAGGTACCCTGCGAAAATACTTCCGAGCAGCAGGCGTTTGATTGATTTAATTAGGAAGGGGTTGTTCTCGTTGATTGTAATAGTAGGGTTGAAGCGAGGTTGTCCTGTGAGTGTGAAGAATACGATTCGGGTGCTGTAAGCAGCTGTTATTGAGGTAGCGATTAGGGTAATTAGAAGGGCCCAGGCGTTGATGTATGATGTATTAGCGGTTTCGATGATTAGGTCTTTAGAATAGAATCCCGTGAGGAAGGGCATGCCTGTTAATGCTAGGCTTCCGATGATTAGGGAAGTGGCGGTGAACGGTAATAGTTTGAACAGGCCTCCCATTTTTCGGATATCTTGTTCGTCGTTTAGACTGTGGATAATAGATCCAGAGCATATAAATAACATGGCCTTGAAGAATGCGTGGGTGCAGATGTGCAGGAACGCCAGGTGTGGTTGATTGATGCCAATTGTGACCATTATTAGTCCTAGTTGGCTTGAGGTGGAGAAGGCAATAATTTTTTTGATGTCGTTCTGTGTTAGAGCGCACAGCGCTGTGAACAGGGTTGTAATCGCCCCCAGACACAGAGCGATTGTTTGTATTGTTTTGTTATGTTCTATTAGTGGGTGGAATCGAATTAGGAGGAACACCCCTGCTACTACTATTGTACTTGAGTGTAGTAGGGCTGAGACGGGAGTCGGTCCCTCTATGGCTGATGGTAATCATGGGTGTAGGCCAAACTGTGCTGATTTTCCTGTGGCCGCCAGGAGTAGGCCTGCTACGGGTGTGTTCAGGTTGCTATGGTTAATTATGAAGATTTGTTGGAGGTCTCATGTGTTTGAGTTTATCAGAAATCAGGCTATGGCCAGGATAAACCCCACGTCTCCAATGCGGTTATATAGGATTGCTTGTAGTGCAGCCGTGTTGGCATCTGCTCGTCCGTGCCATCATCCAATTAGTAAGAATGACATGATACCTACCCCTTCTCATCCGATGAATAGTTGAAATATGTTATTGGCAGTGACCAGAATTATTATGGTGATGAGGAATATGAGTAGATATTTGAAGAATCGATTAATGTAGGGGTCAGAGTGTATATATCATATTGAAAATTCCATGATAGATCACGTGACGAAAAGGGCCACAGGCATGAAGGTTATTGAGAAATAGTCTATCTTGAAGCTTAGTGATAGTTTTAAGGTTTGAACGGTAATTCAGTGTCAATTTGAGATAACTATCTCTTCCCCCGAGTGCAGGAACATCATTGCGGGGATAAGGCTAATTATGAAGGTGTAAGCGACGGTGGTCTTTACATACATTGGGTACGCTTTGCTCTTGTAAATTTGGGTGTTAGTTATTAGGATGGGAACTGTTAGTACAAGTAGGGTTATTATAGCAGAGGAGGCAAATAAGTTAATTGCTTTTATTTGGAGTTGCACCAATTTTTTGGCTCCTAAGACCAATGGATTACTACTATCCTTTAAAAGCTGAAAAAGCCATGTTTTTATACATGGAGGCATGAGTTAGCAGTTCTTGCATACTTTTTCGGTAAATAAAAAGGTTTAAGCTTTTATTGTTAGATTCACAATCTAATGTTTTTGTTAAACTATATTTACAGTAAATAGGTCCCAGGATGATTTTGGGCTTGAGTGATAGCAGTAATAGGGGAAGCATGTGTAGGGCTATTAGGGCGTTTTCTCGTGTGAATGACGGCTTGATGTTTTTAATATGGTGGGCTGGTTTTCCGCGTTGTGTGGTGATTAGCATGTACAGCGTATATAGGGCAGTGATAATGATGTTCATTCCTATCAGAGCGACAGTGATATTAGACCATGAAAATGAGGCTATTATCACGAACAGTTCTCCAATCAGGTTGATTGTGGGGGGTAGGGCCATGTTAGTTAGGCTGGCTAGTAACCATCAGGCGGCTATTAGGGGTAGGAGTGTTTGTAATCCTCGTGCGAGGACTATAGTTCGGCTGTGAACGCGCTCGTAGTTGGAGTTGGCTAGGCAGAATAGCATTGACGATGTTAGGCCATGGGCAATCATTAGGGCTGTTGCTCCTGCGTAACTTCATGGGGTCTGGATTAGTACCGCTGCGATCACTAGGGCTATGTGACTTACGGAGGAGTACGCGATTAGAGATTTTAGATCTGTTTGGCGTAAACAGATGGAGCTTGTTATGATTATTCCTCATAGGGATAATATTATGAACGGGTACGCTATGGAGTTTGTTGTCGGGTTGAGTATGATTGTGATTCGTATTATACCGTATCCTCCTAGCTTTAGGAGCACGGCGGCGAGGACTATAGACCCGGCGATTGGGGCTTCTACGTGTGCTTTGGGTAATCATAGGTGGAGGCCGTATAGGGGTATCTTCACTATGAAAGCTATTATACACGCTAGTCATAGGAAGATATTTGATCAGGAGGCCGATAGAGGTTTAATTCAGTATTGGGCTATTAGGAAGTTTAAGGTTCCTAAGCTATTTTGGGCCCATAGTAGTGCAACCAGGAGGGGTAGAGATCCTACTAGGGTGTAAAATAGGAAGTACAAACCCGCATTTAGTCGTTCCGTCTGGTTACCCCATCGGGTAATGATAATTAGAGTCGGTAGTAATGTGGCTTCGAATAAGATGTAAAATATAATTAGCTCTGTGGCAGTAAATGTCATGATTAGTAGTAGCTGAAGTACGACTAATATTGTGATATATAGTTTTTTTCGGGTTGGAGTTTCTTTTAACAGGTGAAACTGGCTGGCTATAAGTATTAGGGGTAGGAGTCATGTTGTGAGGACTAGCAGTGGCGCGGACAGCGAGTCTGTGAAAAATAGCAGTGACAGGTTCAGGGAGTTGTCGTTAAATTGGCTTAGGTAGGTCAGGCTGATTAGGCTGATAAGCATGCTATATATTGTAGTGTTGATTCACAGTATGTTAGGTTTGGATAGTCATGTGAGAGGGATTAGTATGATGGTTGGGAGGATGATTTTTAGCATTGTAGGAGATTTAGGTTCTGCACATAGTCTGTTCCGTATGTGTTGGAGACCATTACTAGGAGGGACAGTCCCAGTGCCGCTTCGCAGGCCGCGAATACTAGGAGGATGATGGGGGTTATACTTGACAGTGTGAGATGATTGTTTAGGATTGTGATTGTTATTATGATAAAGAGGGATAACATCATACCTTCTAAGCATAATAAGGAGGATATAAGGTGGGATCGATATATGAGTAGTCCTATGAGGGATAGGACAAAGGCTAGGGAAATGTTAATATAAACTGCAGACATTTGATAATTACAGAATTAGCTGTAGTTTAATGAGTCGAAATCATTTGTTTTGATTAAACTAATTATCATATTCAGTTCATTCTAGTCCTTTTTCAGATCATTCGTAAGCTAGACTAATGGCCAGTAAGGAAATCAGTGTTAGTGCTATAATGAGTATTGTTTTTAAATTAATTGTTTGGGATGCTCAGGGCAGTGGTAGTAATAATGCGATCTCTAGATCAAATAGTAGGAATGTGATGGCTACTAGGAAAAATTTTATGGAGAAGGGAAGGCGTGCCGATTCTATGGGGTCGAATCCACACTCGTAAGGGCCTGCTTTTTCTGCGTAAATGTTTAGTTGGGGTATGAAGAATGCAATTAGGGCTAGTAGAGAGGCTAGGAGTACGTTGGAGAATAGGGCTAGTATTATGTTGATTATCTTTCTCCGGGTTCTACCAGAGCTGGTTGATTGGAAGTCAACTGTACTAGTTAATACTAGAAAGATAAGATCCTCATCAATAGATAGAGACATACAGGAATAGTCATACGACATCTACGAAGTGTCAGTATCAAGCAGCGGCTTCGAATCCGAAGTGATGGTTGGACGTGAAGTGGTAGTTCAGTTGTCGTAGAAAGCATACTGTAAGGAAGGTGGACCCGATGATTACGTGTAATCCGTGGAATCCCGTGGCTATAAAGAAGGTGGATCCGTAGACTCCGTCGGAGATGGTGAATGATGTTTCGTAGTACTCTGAGGCCTGTAGTAGTGTAAAGTATACCCCTAGGGAGATGGTAATGAATAGTGCTTGGAGTATGTGTTTGCGTTTCCCTTCTATTAGGCTGTGGTGTGCTCAGGTGATAGATACCCCGGAGGCTAGCAGTACGGAGGTATTAAGTAGTGGGACTTCTAGTGGGTTCAGAGGAGTAATGCCTGTCGGGGGTCAACACCCTCCTAATTCGGGAGTGGGTGCTAGGCTTGAGTGGTAGAAGGCTCAGAAAAATCCTGCAAAGAAGAAAACTTCTGACACGATGAATAGGATTATGCCATATCGTAGGCCTTTTTGGACAATAGGTGTGTGATGGCCTTGGAATGTGCCTTCTCGGACTACGTCTCGTCACCACTGGTACATGGTTAGTACGTTGGTTGTGAGCCCTAGTGATAGTAGTGTTATTGAGCCGAAGTGAAATCATATGATTAAGCCCGACGTCATGAGAAGGGCAGAGAGTGCTCCGGTTAGTGGTCATGGGCTTGGGTTGACTATGTGGTATGCGTGGGTTTGGTGAGTCATTAGGTGTTGTCATGTAGATATAAGCTTACTAGTAGAGTAAATACGTAGGCTTGGATTAGGGCTACGGCGAATTCTAGGATAGTCAGTAATGTGAGGATGGTGAAGGTGATCATGGCTGTGGGCATGTTGATATTCATTAGGGCCAAGGTAGCTCCTCCGATTAGGTGGATTAATAGGTGGCCTGCGGTAATATTGGCTGTTAACCGTACGGCTAGGGCCACGGGTTGAATGAATAGGCTAATGGTTTCGATTATTACAAGTATAGGGATCAGAGGAACAGGTGTTCCTTGGGGTAGGAAGTGGGCTAAGGACGATTTTGTCTTATGTCGGAATCCGATGATTACTGTACCCGCTCATAGAGGGATGGCCATTCCTAGGTTCATGGATAGTTGTGTAGTCGGGGTGAATGAGTGTGGGAGTAATCCTAGTAAGTTAGTGGAGCCAATGAACAGGATTAGTGATGTCAGTATTAGAGCTCAAGTCTGCCCTTTGTGATTATGGGTCGATAGCATTTGATTTAATACTAATTTAATTAACCATTGTTGTATTGAAATAAGTCGGTTGTTGATCAGTCGGTTTGGTGAAGGGAATAGTATGCTTGGGGCTATGGTGATTAGTATGACTAGGGGGAGTCCTATTAGTGAAGGGGTAATGAAAGAGGCGAATAAATTTTCGTTCATTTTTTCTCTCAAGGTGTGGTGGCTTTTGGTAGAGGTGTGGATTTAGGCTCTGGATTGTTTAAGAAGCTATGTTTTGATAATTTAAGTTGGAAGATGAAGAACAGGGTGAGGATTATTGATAGGATTGTGATAAATCATGTTGAGGTGTCCAGTTGTGGCATTTCATTAAGGAGAGGTTAGTCGCTCTCAATCTTTAACTTAAAAGGTTAATGCTGTATAGCTTCTTAATGGATTTATAGAAGTGAGATTGATCACTCCTCGAAATGAGAGTACGGTACTAGTTCGAGGACGATGGGTATAAAACTATGGTTGGAGCCGCAGATTTCTGAGCATTGGCCGTAGTATAGTCCTGGTCGAACGGCTATAAGAGTAGTTTGGTTCAGACGTCCCGGGATGGCATCGGTTTTTAGTCCAAGGGATGGTACGGCTCATGAGTGTAGCACGTCCTCGGATGAAATTAATATACGAACTGTTATTTCTATTGGAAGTACTACCCGGTTGTCCACTTCTAGCAGTCGTAAATCTCCGGGTTTTAATTCTTGGGTTGGGATCATGTAAGAGTCGAAATCCAGGTCTTCGTAGTCTGTATATTCGTAACTTCAGTACCATTGGTGGCCTATAGTTTTTACGGTTAAGGACGGGTTGTTGATCTCGTCTATCATGTAGAGGATTCGAAGCGAGGGCAAGGCGATTAGGATTAGGATAATGGCAGGTAAGATTGTTCATACCGTTTCGACTTCTTGTGCGTCCATTGTATTGGTATGTATTAGTTTGGTTGTTAGTATGGAGGAGATAATATATAGTACCAGAGTGCTGATTAAGAAAACAATTATTAGTGTGTGATCATGAAAGTGTAGAAGTTCCTCTATGATAGGAGAGGTCGCGTCTTGTAGGCCAGTTTGGAACGGGTAAGCCATAGAGGTATATAGGATTTTCACCTATAATTTGATTTTGACAAAATCATGTAATTTTTACTAATACCTCTCTATTGAGAAAGACATAATGGCTATGGCGTTGGCTTGAAACCAATCTCAGGGGGTTCGATTCCTTCCTTTCTTATTTCATTAGCACGTAAGTAGGCTCTTCAAATGTGTGGTATGGAGGAGGGCACCCATGTAGCCATTCAATGTTTGTTGAGGTAAGTTCAACTGTCATCACTTCACGCTTCGAGGCGAAGGCTTCCCAGACCATGAAAACTATCAGTATTACAGCCGTCAGGGAGATGAATGAGCCTATGGAGGATACCGTGTTTCATGTTGTGTATGCATCCGGATAGTCTGAATATCGTCGAGGTATACCGGATAGACCTAGGAAATGTTGTGGGAAGAATGTCATGTTGACCCCTACGAATATGATTGTGAAGTGGATTTTGGCTCAAACGTCGTTAAGTGTGTAACCCGAAAATAATGGGAATCAGTGGGCAAACCCTCCCATGATAGCGAATACTGCCCCTATTGACAGGACGTAGTGAAAGTGAGCCACTACGTAGTACGTGTCATGGAGAACGATATCCAGTGATGAGTTTGATAGTACGATTCCTGTTAAGCCACCGACCGTAAAAAGGAAAATAAATCCTAGAGCCCATAGTATGGCCGGCGACCATTTAATATTACCACCGTGTAAAGTGGCTAGTCAACTAAATACTTTGACTCCTGTTGGAATTGCAATAATTATAGTGGCTGAGGTAAAGTATGCTCGTGTGTCAACGTCTATTCCTACCGTGAATATGTGGTGTGCTCACACGATAAAGCCCAGGAACCCAATAGATATTATCGCCCAAACCATGCCTATGTAGCCGAAAGGTTCCTTTTTCCCCGAATAGTACGTTACAATATGGGAAATTATTCCGAAGCCTGGCAGGATTAGAATGTATACCTCGGGGTGTCCGAAAAATCAGAATAAATGTTGATATAAAATTGGATCTCCTCCGCCGGCTGGGTCGAAGAAGGTGGTGTTTAAGTTTCGATCTGTGAGTAGTATTGTGATGCCAGCTGCTAGAACCGGTAAAGATAGTAGTAAAAGCACCGCTGTGATTAATACGGACCATACGAATAAGGGGGTTTGATACTGTGACATAGCGGGAGGTTTTATGTTGATGATAGTTGTAATGAAGTTAATAGCGCCTAGGATGGATGAAACCCCCGCTAAGTGGAGAGAAAAGATTGTTAGGTCTACGGATGCCCCTGCGTGTGCTAGGTTGCCTGCTAGGGGTGGATACACGGTCCATCCAGTTCCCGCTCCTGCTTCCACTATTGAGGAAGCTAGAAGTAAAAGGAATGATGGAGGCAGGAGTCAGAAGCTTATGTTGTTTATTCGCGGGAATGCCATGTCTGGTGCGCCAATTATAAGAGGCACTAGTCAGTTTCCAAACCCTCCGATTATGATTGGCATTACTATAAAGAAGATCATTACGAATGCATGAGCGGTTACGATTACGTTATAAATTTGGTCATCTCCAAGCAAAGTACCTGGCTGTCCTAGTTCGGCACGGATTAGCAGGCTGAGAGCGGTACCTACCATTCCGGCCCAGGCCCCGAATAGGAGGTAAAGGGTACCAATATCCTTGTGGTTGGTAGAGAATAATCATCGGTTTATGAACATGGGTAAAGTGGCTGATAAAAGCAATAGACTGTAAATCTAAGAATAGAGGTTAAGTCCTCTTTTTGCCAAGCTCTGTGGTGAAGTATCACGTTGAATTGCAAATTCAAAGAAGCAGACTGAGTTCTGCCGGGGCTTCTCCCGCCTTTTTTTCTTCGCGGCGGGAGAAGTAGACTGAAGCCAGTTGATTAGGGTATTTAGCTGTTAACTAAAGTTTCGTGGGATTATAGCCCACCAGTCTAGTGAGGGCTTAGCTTAATTAAAGTAGTTGATTTGCATTCAGCTGATGTGAGGTGTATTCTCGCAGTCCTTAGGGTGTTGTTCAGGAGTTAAGTGGGTTCACTTGCTTAGGGCTTTGAAGGCCCTCGGTCTGTTTTAGCCTAAACTCCTAGTATAAGATTGATATTATAGGGGTTAGTGGTAGTAGTATGGTGGAGATCACGATCAGTGGGGGTAGGAGGGTTAGTTTTTTTGGGTTTTCGAATTGTCATTTTATTTTTATGCTGTTTGTTGATGGGAATATGGTTAGTGCGGTGGCGTATGTTAGTCGTATGTAGAAGTATAGGTTTAGTAGTGCGGTCATTGCTATGAGTGTGGGTAGGACAATTATATCATTTTTTGTTAGCTCTTGGATAATTATTCACTTGGGAATGAATCCTGAGAGGGGAGGCAATCCTCCTAGTGATAGCATGAGTATCAGGATAAGTGATGCGGTTAGTGGGGATTTGTTTCATGTGTGAGATAGTGATAGTGTGGTTGTTGATGTGCTGTGTACGAATAGTATGAATATTCCGAGTGTGATCGTAATGTAGACTGTGAGGTTAAGTAGTATTAGGGTTGGGTTGTATATTGTTACGGCGGCTATTCACCCCATGTGAGAGATGGATGAATATGCTAGAATTTTTCGTAGCTGTGTTTGGTTGAGGCCTCCTCAGCCTCCGATTAGTATTGATATTACTGCCATGGCTGTTAGTAGGTTTGGATTGATGGATGGTGAGATTTGGTAGAGGATTGATAATGGTGCGATTTTTTGTCATGTTAGCAGGATTATTCCTGATGTGAGTGAGACTCCTTGTGTCACTTCGGGCACTCAGAAGTGAAAGGGGGACAGTCCGAGTTTTATGGTGAGGGCAACTGTTATTATGTTTGATGTGATTTGGTTGTTTGTGTTTAGTACCGTTCATTGTCCCGTGAGAAGGAGGTTGATAATGATACCCATTATTAGGATCATGGATGCGGTGGCTTGGGTTAGGAAGTATTTTGTTGATGCTTCTACGGCTCGTGGATTGAATTTTTTCATTAGGATGGGGATTATTGCTAGTATGTTTATTTCAAATCCGACTCAGATTATTAGTCAGTGGGAGCTCATTAGTACTATTGTAGTGCCTGAGATTACTGTGAGTATAATGGCGGTGAAAATTTGAGGTTTTATTAGTATGGGAAGGGGATAAACCAACATTTTCGGGGTATGGGCCCGATAGCTTATTTAGCTGACCTTACTGTAGGATTTGGTGTAATTAGGTAGCACGAAGATCTTTGGATTCTTAGGGTTAGGTTCAATTCCTATAATCCTAGAAATAAGAGGGCTTGAACCTCTATTATTTACTCTATCAAAGTAATTCTTTTATCAGACATATTTCTTATGTTTGAGGGGGGATGCCTGCCGTTATGATCGGTAGGGCTACATATCATATACATAGGGCTAGTGTTAGTGGTAGGAAATTTTTTCATAGTAAGTGTATTAGTTGGTCGTATCGGAAGCGTGGGTACGATGCTCGTACTCATAGGAAAGATATTGTTAGGAGCGCTGTTTTGATGGTGAAATTGACGGTGTATATTTCTGGTATATATGTGTTGTGGGATGCCCCGAAGAATAGGATAGTTGTTAGGATGTTTATCATGATGATGTTGGCGTATTCTGCTAGGAAAAATAGGGCGAAGGGTCCTGCCGCGTACTCTACATTGAATCCTGATACTAGTTCAGACTCTCCTTCCGTTAGGTCAAACGGGGCTCGGTTTGTTTCTGCTAGCGTTGAGATGAATCATATTATGGCTAGGGGTCATGCGGGAAAGATTAATCACGTGTGCTCTTGTGTGGTAATGAGTGTTGACAGGGTGAAGGATCCATTTATTAGTAACAGGGATAGCAGAATAATGGCTAGCGTTACCTCATATGAAATTGTCTGGGCTACAGCCCGTAGGGCTCCGATTAGGGCATATTTTGAATTTGAGGCCCATCCGGATCAGAGGATTGAGTAGACAGCTAGGCTTGATATTGCTAATATGAATAGGACTCCTAGGTTTATGTTGGTTAGGGGGTGAGGTATGGGCAGGGGGATTCACATTGTGAGGGCTAGTGTTAGGGCTAGAATAGGGGCTATGACGAATATAGTTATGGAGGACGTTAATGGTCGGAGTGGTTCTTTGGTAAATAGCTTTACGGCATCTGCGATGGGTTGTAGGAGTCCGTAGGGTCCTACGATGTTAGGGCCTTTTCGGAGTTGTATGTAGCCTAGTACTTTTCGTTCCACTAGAGTCAGGAAAGCTACGGCAATAAGAATTGGTATGACCAGTGAAATAATGTTAACTACTAGCATGATGTTAGGAAGAGGATTTGAACCTCTGGGGGTAAAGACTTAAGTTTTACGCAATTACCGGGCTCTGCCATCCTAACAAGCCCTGTCTCTAGGGCTGCTGGAGTGAGGGTAGACTGGTCAGATTAAGATTGTATCATCTGTTAGTCTTGAGGCGCTCTGGTTGAGTGGGCCTTATTTCTCTTGTCCTTTCGTACTGGGAGAAATTTTTAATAGATAGAAACCGACCTGGATTACTCCGGTCTGAACTCAGATCACGTAGGACTTTAATCGTTGAACAAACGAACCCTTAATAGCTGCTGCACCATTTGGATGTCCTGATCCAACATCGAGGTCGTAAACCCTATTGTCGATATGGACTCTCGAATAGGATTGCGCTGTTATCCCTAGGGTAACTTGTTCCGTTGATCAAAAAATTTTGGATCAATAAGTGATGGTGATACTTCGACTGGTAAGTCTGAGCTTGTATCACTCGGAGGTTTTTTTGTTCTCCGAGGTCACCCCAACCCAAATTGTTAGTTCATGCGGTGTGTTTGTGTTATTACCTTTTGGTATGTAGTGTGTCTTATGTTGAACTAATTAATTAAAGCTCCATAGGGTCTTCTCGTCTTATTTTTTTATTCCCGCCTCTTCACGGGAAGGTCAATTTTACTGGTTGGAAGTAAGAGACAGTTAAACCCTCGTGTGGCCATTCATACAAGTCCCTATTTGGGGAACAAATGATTATGCTACCTTTGCACGGTCAGGATACCGCGGCCGTTTAACTAGTGTCACTGGGCAGGCAGTGCCTCTAATACTATTAATGCTAGAGGTGATGTTTTTGGTAAACAGGCGGGGTTTGTGTTTGCCGAGTTCCTTTTACTTCTTTTAACCTTTCCTTGGTTGCATTCCTGTGTTGGGCTAACAGTTAGTTTGATAAACGTTTCATGGTTAGGTTATTTTTATCTTGTTGTTAACTATCAGTGATGCATTCGTTGCTGTTATAGGCTTATGCAAGGAGAAATGTTTCTTGTTACTCATATTAGCATTATTGCTTCTATTTTGGATAGATTAGCCCAGTAATATGTTAGGAGTTGATTACAAAATTTTGGTATTAAGGGTATCTTGTTGTTGAGCTTGAACGCTTTCTTAATTGATGGCTGCTCTTAGGCCTACTATGGTTATGCAGGTTTTTACTCTCTAAGCAAGGTTGTATCCTTATCTAATAAGCTGTACCTTATTAGAGTAAAATTTAAATTTACATTAGAATTTCAAGATTGTTAGGTAAATTTAAAGTTGAACTGAAATTCTGTTCTGGGCAACCAGCTATCACCAGGCTCGTTAGGCTTTTCACCTCTACCTGCAAATCTTCTCACTATTTTGCGACATAGATGAGTTCATCCCGGATGGATTGTTCGTAGGTAGCTCGTCTGGTTTCGGGGTGTTTAGCTTAAGTTCTCTTTGCTAAACTATGTCTAGCTAATTCATTATGCAAAAGGTACAAGGGTTAATCTTTGCTGTTTGTTACTTTTAATTTTTTCTTTCATCTTTCCCTTGCGGTACTTTCTCTATAGCTCCAAGTAAAATTTCTATCTCCTATACTTTTTAATGTAATTAAATGTTTTGGTTGATTGATCGCATGATAGTTTGGCTGATGGGTGTTTGGGCTAGCTTTAGTTCAAAGTGTTCACGCGTGTGAAGTCTTCTGGGCGTAGGCCAGATGCTTTTATTAAGCTACACTTTGATTGATCCAAGCACACTTTCCAGTATGCTTACCTTGTTACGACTTGTCTCCTCTTGCATTGGTTGGTTGATTAATATGTTGTGTTTGGGTTGCGTTGCTTGAGGAGGGTGACGGGCGGTGTGTGCGTGCTTCATGGCCCAGTTCAACTAAGCACTCTATTCTTAGTTTACTACTAAATCCTCCTTTGGTTCTTAGTTTCATAAGAACTTTCGTATGAGTGTGTTCTTACTTAGAAAATGTAGCCCATTTCTTCCCACTCCATGGGTTACACCTTGACCTAACTTTTTTATGTTTGATTATTGTGCTTACTTTTGTTCCTTTTAAGGGTTTGCTGAAGATGGCGGTATATAGACTGATTTAGCTAGGAGTGGTGAGGTTTATCGGGGTTTATCGATTATAGAACAGGCTCCTCTAGAGGGATGTAAAGCACCGCCAAGTCCTTTGAGTTTTAAGCTGTTGCTAGTAGTTCTCTGGCAAGTAATCTTGTTGTACTGAGATTATTTATGTTTAGGGCTAAGCATAGTGGGGTATCTAATCCCAGTTTGGGTCTTAGCTATCGTGTGGTCAGAGTCAGTAAAGTCACTTTCGTGGTATATTTTGTACCGGCAGTAGCTTTTTACAGCCTGGCCAGATTTTAACTTTAGTGTTGTGTATCGTCTTTAACACGTTTTACGCCGTAGACCTATTAATTTGGGTTAATCGTGTGACCGCGGTGGCTGGCACGAAATTTACCAACCCTTTGTTAACATGACTTAGTCGAACTTTCGTTCATAGCTTAATTTTTATCACTGCTGTAACCCGTGGGGGTGTGGCTGAGCAAGGTGTTGTGAGCTACTTGTTTTAGTGTGCTTGATACCCGCTCCTTTTGATCACCAGTGTGATTTGGAGGGCATTTTCACTGGGGCGTGGAGGCTTGCATGTGTAAGTCTGTTAGGAACTAATGGGAAGGCCAGGACCAAACCTTTATGTTTATGGAGCTTTTTAGCTCATCTAGGCATTTTCAGCGCCTTGCTTTATGTGTTTAAGCTACATTAAC